GGGAGTCATTGGTTCAAATCCAATAGTAGGTAAGGTAGAACTTATTAGATACCGGAGTCAATGGTATCTAATAAGTTTTTCTAGCCAGCTTCTTTTTTTCGTTGTCTAATCAGATTAGACTTGATTGTGTTCAACTGGCGGGTGATGTATAATAAAGAACTTCTAACGAATTTTTATTTATTTTTATGTATTTGTTTGTTGACTAGTAGGAAATAACATTGACGGCCTCCACTCGTGTCCTAGCTCGTCTGAGAGCTAGATTTGCCTCAATTGCTTGTCTCTTGCCCTGAGCTCTACTCAAGTTAGCTTCGGCTATTTCAAGAGCTTGTTGAGCTTCTTGCGTATCAATGTCAGTACTCATCTCCGCATCATTTCCTAAAATGGTGATCTCATTATTACTTATTCTAGCAAAACCGCCCATCAAAGCCACCGTTAACCATTGGTCGTTCAGGCGTATTCTCAAAAGACCTATATCCACAGCTGTGGCAATGGGGGCATGGTTTGGTAATACGCCAATTTGTCCACTATTAGTGGATAAAATAATTTCTTTCACTTCTGAATCCCAAATAATTCGATTAGGAGTCAGTACACAAAGATTTAAGGTCATTTCTTCAATTTGCTCTCCACTTCTAAGTTCATAGCTTTCGCGGTAGCTTCATCGATGTTACCCACCAAATAAAAGGCCTGCTCAGGAAGACTGTCTAATTCTCCGGAAAGGATCAGTTGAAACCCCCTAATCGTTTCTGTGAGACCAACATATTTCCCTGGAGAACCGGTAAATACTTCTGCCACGAAAAAGGGTTGTGATAAGAAACGTTCGATTTTTCGTGCTCTTGCTACAGTTAAACGATCGTCTTCGGATAATTCGTCCAACCCCAGGATAGCTATAATGTCCTGAAGTTCTTTGTAACGTTGTGAAGTTTGCTTAACTCTTTGCGCAGTTTCATAATGTTCCTCGCCAACGATTCGAGGTTGTAACATAGTTGACGTTGAATCTAAAGGATCCACTGCTGGATAAATACCTTTGGCAGCTAATCCTCTTGATAGTACGGTAGTAGCATCTAAATGTGCAAATGTAGTGGCAGGGGCGGGGTCGGTCAAATCGTCCGCAGGTACATAAACGGCTTGGATCGAAGTTATAGACCCCTCTTTCGTGGAAGTAATTCTTTCTTGCAAAGAACCCATTTCTGTACTAAGGGTAGGTTGATAACCCACTGCCGAAGGCATTCTTCCTAATAAGGCAGATACTTCTGACCCTGCTTGGACGAAACGAAAGATATTGTCGATGAATAGAAGTACGTCTTGTTCATTAACATCCCGGAAATATTCCGCCATGGTTAGGGCAGTCAGACCAACTCTCATACGAGCTCCCGGTGGTTCATTCATTTGACCATAAACTAGAGCTACTTTTGATTCTGCAATATTTTTTTCATTAATCACCCCGGATTCCTTCATTTCCATGTAGAGATCATTCCCTTCACGAGTACGTTCGCCTACCCCGCCAAATACAGATACACCCCCATGAGCTTTGGCTATGTTGTTGATCAATTCCATGATAAGTACTGTTTTACCCACGCCAGCTCCCCCAAATAGTCCGATTTTTCCTCCACGGCGATAAGGGGCTAAAAGATCCACTACCTTAATTCCTGTTTCAAAGATGGATAATTTTGTATCTAACTGTATAAAGGCAGGCGCAGATCTATGAATAGGAGATGTTGTACGAGTATCTACAGGACCTAAATTATCAACAGGCTCTCCAAGAACGTTGAAAATTCGTCCGAGAGTAGCTCCGCCTACTGGAACACTTAGAGGAGCTCCTGTGTCAATCACTTCCATTCCTCTAGTCAGACCATCCGTAGCACTCATAGCTACAGCTCTAATTCGATTATTTCCTAATAATTGTTGTACCTCACAAGTCACATTAATTTGCTGCCCGGCTGTATCTCGACCCTTAACTACTAAAGCGTTATAAATATTAGGCATCTTGCCCTGAGGAAAAACGACATCCAGTACTGGGCCAATAATTTGAGTGATACGCCCTAGGTTTTTTTCTTCAAGTGTGGAAACCACAAGATCAGAAGTAGTAGGATTGATTCTCATAATAAAATAAAGTGATTGAAATATGTCGAAATTTTTTTGGAGTGAAGGTTGGAATAGTACATAGTACCGAATCAAAAAGAAAATAAATGTCCGATAGCAAGTTGATCGGTTAATTCAATAAGAAATAAATGGGAATTAGCACTCGATTTAATTGGTACCACCCAACTAACCGAATCCAATTCAACCGTTTACTCATTGAATGAGTCAATTTTCAAATTCAACCAATTCTTTTTATATATGGATTTCCGCCTATTTTTGTCTTGTTTTATACCCTTGCTCTTTCATGGATGAATTATGCCTATTTTCACATCTAGGATTTACATATATAATATATATCGCTGTCAAGGGGGATTTTTTCTTAATATTTCTATTTTTAGATGAAAAATAAGAAGTGGATCCA